CCTACTTGCTGCATCAAAAACTAAATCACAAGCTTCTGATAAAAAACGAGCAGTTTTAGTAAGATTTGTAATATGAATACCTTTACGCTTGGCAGAAATATAAGGTGCCATCCTAGGATTCCATTTCCTAGTACCATGACCAAAATGAACTCCCGCTTCCATCATCTCTTCCAAATTGATATTCCAATACCTTCTTGTCATTTCTCCCCCCCACTTCCGCTTTTTTTTTTGAAAAAAAAAAAGCGACGAGGTTGCCCTGAACTAAATAATTGTTCCGATGGAACCTTTTCTTCTACCGGAGATTGGCCATGTGGATGTCGATACACAATCCAAACCCCTACCCTCTATTCGTTATTATCTTTTTTTCGATTACCCCAAAAAATGACCATAAATAAAGAGTTTTTTTTATTTTAATTAAAAAAAAAAAGTATGAATCCACTTTTAGGAATCATTAAATCCTCGAAATGATTGTTCTGATGTATCATGAAACTTCTTTGAAATGGAAGAATCAAATAATTCTCTGTGGTGGAACAAAATATCTCCGATTTCCCCCTCGAAAAAATTCTTCTTTTTGGTTTTCAAAGGAATGTTCTTATGTTGCCTTGAACGATGCACTAATCCTTTGAATCCGGTACCAACGGGTATCATCCCTCCTATAACAACGTTCTCTTTTAGGCCTTTCAACCAATCGATACGGCCCCGGAGAGCAGCTTTGGCTAAAACTCGAGCAGTTTCTTGAAAACTCGCTTCAGATATGAAACTTTGAGTATTCAAAGATGCCCTTGTTATTCCCAATAGGATGGCGCGGTAACAGATCGATTCTTCCAAAGCGCGCCCCGTTCGCGCCGCTCGCAACAATCCAATTAGTTCTCCAGGTAAAAAAACATTAGACATTCCATCCTCTGAAACCAACACCTTTGATGTTATTTGGCGTACAATAATTTCTATGTGCCTATTATGGATTTGCACCCCCTGGGATCGATAAACCTTTTGGATCTTATTAACCAAAGATATACGACTTTGCACTATAGTTAGTTCAGCCCCAATCAAGAATCCCCAAGGAATTCCAAGAATTTTTTTTATATGCTCGTTCCAACCCTCAATTCTTTTTTCTAGGTTCATCGATATTGAATCAATTGAACGCACTTCTAACACTTGTTCCACTTTTGGAAGACCCTGCGTTATATCACCGGATCTCGATTTTTCATATATAAATGTAACTAATGTATCTCCTTCGTAAAGGATTTCTCCATAATGACCATGAACAGTTGCTCCTGGAGTGGCCAAATAAGGCTTGGCGGATCTTATTACTACAGAGTCAACTTGAACAATCAAAACTTGACCCGATTTGAGATGGGGTCCGTTTTTGGATATACATACATTTTCACAAATAAACTGTCCAAGACTAATTATTGTGGATCTTTCTTCAAAATAATTATTATCATAATTATGATGGAGAAAATACCAATTCCAATTGAATGAATTCAAAACGATGTTACTGCATGAATCGGGATTCAAAATTCTCCCATTTTCATCCATTAAATAATAGTTAATTACTTGAAAAGTCTGTTTTAAATTTTCAAGTTGCAAATATTTAGTTACCAAAATAGGATTATGAGTTATTAAATAGTAAAATGAATAAAAATTCACAAATTGAAGGACTGTTCCTAAAGGGCCAATCGAATTCCTAATTTTAATTATAGGATCTTTTTTAATTGATTCTTTTATCACATTGTGATATTTTCCAGCGTTGAATGGACCCATTCGGAAACAATTAGATGATGACAAAATTATCAAAGATGGACATTCCTTATTTTTATTTAACAACGTGCGAATAGTTCCTTGATTTTGGCTAAGTAATTGTTGAATTTTTGTCTTGGAATAAAAGGGATTGCTATTGGTGTGATCTGACACATTATCTGAATCTGAGATCAATCCTGAGCCTGAGGGATCATTCCTTTTTCTGAGATACGAAATAGGGAATTTCACTAAGTCAATTCTTAGGAAATCTCGAATCAGACCATTTGTACTTACTTCAACAAAGGAAGTATGAGCCTCTTCGATAGAAGAACTTTTTTTGTCTTGGTCCCAATTCAAAATTAAACAAGTCCGAACTAATTGAATACTTGTATCAGAAATTCCCCGAATTGGTTTGCCATTTCTGTAAACAATATAATTGACAACTCGAAGTTGCATATTATCCCTTTCTTGTAACAGATCCGGGGGGAAGAGTGTTGCTAAATTTATACCGTCCAATACTTCATATGTCACTACGGGTCGAACTAAAACAAAATACTTTTTCTTAGTAGGTGTGATCCGTTGGACATAGATCCAATTTTTCCATTTTTTGGATTCCTTAAAATTTGTTTTTCCTGTTCCTGGGGGTATCAAGATGCCACTGTGTCGGGATATCTTATCTGTCTCTCCAGGAAAATGGATATCTCCAGAAAAGATTTTCAGTTCAATCCTTTTTTTTTTTCTCTCCACTCGGACTAATCCG